GTTTTTGTTGATGACTTACTAGTTTATTTCAAAATTTTTTTGAACTCTTTTGATTAATTCTTTCTTAATAAAGAGAAAAATTCTCTTCGAATTTCCAAAATCAAACCAAAAAAGTAAGGAAACCCTTCTTTCTTTTATTCTTCGCGTCCAGGATTACGTCCCGGATCATTCGATAGAAATCCAAAAATGAAGAGAGAAACAAAGAATATCACTACTGTGTAAACAAAGAGTTTGAGAGTAAGCATTACGCAATTTCCAAGATATTATTATTATTTTTTTTTTTTCAAAAAAGAGAATAGATTCTCCCATATATCCTATTTTGACTTTGACACCGAAAATTCAAGTAGTTTCTGTAAATAAAAAAAAATTCTAAATGTATTTTGGAAAAGTCCCTTTCCTAGTATAAAAAACTCTTTACTACCCCTAATTCTCTATTGTGGAAGACCCTGGGGAATTTTTCACGTAAAAATGGCTAGAACGATAAATGAAATGATTCAAATTTGTTGATGCTATCCAAGACTTTATATATTTGAATCGAGAGTTAATACTGTAAGACTTATCTGATCTATTATATTCGAAATTGGTTTCTCGAATAACTCTTTTGTTAGGACAAGCCTGAAAATCTTATCGAAAACTTACAGCAGCTTGCCAAACAAAGGCTAAGAGAAAAAAGAGTAGAGGTATTACCGGCATAAAATCTACGATTGGACTTAAAAAAGCGTAGGCCTCGGGTAATTTGGCGAATAAAAAATTACTGGAAGAAAGGGCAGAATTAAGACAGATACAGATCAAGCTAAAGATATTAAGCATAGCAGACATTTTTTTTTTTTGAAGATAATTACATTTTGATTGAGTTATTGATATAAGATAAGGGAAAAGGAAAGAAAGCAAAGTAGATCAAAAATACTTCTTTTTATTTTGCACTTACTCAATCAAAAATCCTTCTATTCTCTTTAGAGAATTGAAGAAATCATACTTTCATACATTATCTTAATTGAATTATATGTAATGATCAAGAAATTCCGTTTAATTCTAAACTACATGTGTGAAAATCCTAATAACAATCTAATGGATTTTTGTACTGGAATTGACGAACAAAAACTAACAATATTAGTGTTTATTTATATAGATTCGATATTTTAGTGGGGCGTGGCCAAGTGGTAAGGCAACGGGTTTTGGTCCCGCTATTCGGAGGTTCGAATCCTTCCGTCCCAGAGTATCTTTATTTTATCATAAAAAAAAATAAATTCCTAATTCAAAAGTCAAAGAGAATAAATATATTCTATATTTATTTAGCAAAAAAATCGAGTTAGTCAAAAATTAAAATTATGGATTAAGGATTGAAGAAAATGAGATTCTATTCTATAGAATCTAGGGAGATACTAGATATATAGTATAAAATATGTATTAAAATATCTATTAATTATTAATTTAATATTAAATTAATAATTTAATTTTAATAGAGTATCGCTTTATACAGATTCAACCAATGACTATTCATGATTCCCTAATTGAATCAATTGCACACCGGTTCCAAATTCGAGGAATGAATGTTATGGTAAAACTTCGTTTGAAACGATGTGGTAGAAAGCAACGTGCGACTTGAAGGACATGATCTGGTGTGGATTCTTATATCCATCATTTTTTTCTAAGAAAAAGAATGCTCTTGGCTCGACATGCCCTGTTCTATTATACTATAACCCGCAATTTTTTGAGTGGGTTTGTTTCATTTTCAAGTTGTAAAATAGGACATAATGGAGCTCGAGTAGAAAGCATTAATTAATTGCTAAAGAGCAAGAATCTATGGTTAATATTAATCAATACGTTAGAACAACTTCGTAAGTATATCTTGGTTAGAGAAATTGAAAGGCCTCAATCCTATCAAGTTTCGACTCAAAAATACATTTTTTGGAATTGAGAAAACCTTTTCGATAAAAAGTATATTGTGCGAGAATCAATCAATCGTTCGTATGATTCTTTTGTTTGATAAAAAGTCACAAAAGGGGTATGTTGCTACCATTTTGAAAGGATTAGAGATCAACGAAGTAATGTATAAACCTAATGATTCAAAGAAAAGATAAAAGATTCCGAAACAAGGTAAGACACTTTCCATTGTCAATTATATCAAGGACTAGATGGGAATGAAGAATTCCAATAGAGTCTAAATAAGTCAGACAAAAAAGGGTTAGAGACTCCTCAATAAACAAAAAATGCTAAAGGATTTTCTTTTGAGCTATTTGAGAGTTATTCAACTTGAGTTCTGAGTGCAAATGATTTTTTTCCAAAAAAAGAAGAATCGAAAGAAGAATAGAAAGGGGACTCAATTTCGAGTCTAATTTATTTGATGATTTTATGAATCTATTTTTCTTTCGAATTTTATATACATAACTAAACTAAAAAAAAATATTTTTTTTCTCGAGCCGTACGAGGAGAAAACCTCTTATACGTTTCTAGGGGGGTATTATTTATATAATCTATCCCAATGAGCCATTTATCAAATCGTTGCAATTGATGTTCGGTCCCGAAGAGAAGGAAGAGATCTTCGGAAAGTGGGTCTTTATGATCCAATAAATAATCAAACCTATTTAAATGTTCCTGCTATTCTATATTTTATTGAAAAGGGTGCTCAACCTACGGAAACTGTTTATGATATTTTAAAGAAGGCAGAGGTTATTAATTGATTTAATTGAATTAAATTCAAAAAGAGATTGGGGTGATTCATATATTTATTTATTATTTGGTATAAGACCTCTCCTTCTTAATTCCCACCTTCTCTTACTCTTCTATTTCTTATTGTTCCCATAAGATATCATTTAAAAATGAATGATTCAAATTTATGTTATTAATCTAAGATGTATACCAAGTCAACAAATGAAGAAGTTGATCTTGATATTGACCAAGTCAATAAATGACTTGGATCTCGTAATCTAGCAAATTTTTACACTCCCTTCAATTGATTTGAAGGTTTTCGTTGGAACTCTACTAATAAAAAAAACAACAAAGAATCAAACTTGCTTATTTTTTTTTATTATGTATATTAATTACAATTTATTTTTCTTAATTATAGCTACACCTCCTTAACTACCTCTGCATCTTAGTTAGATAGTGCCAATCCAACACAAGTTTTTTATTAAACTTTATACATACTTCGATTTTTTAGTGATATAAAATCTATTTTTTTTTTTGAAAAATTATTTTCGAATTTAGTTTTCATTCTTTATGCAATTGAATTTCTTTATTACATTCTACAAATAATTGAATTTTTTTAACATACATATTGACAAGAGTGTAATGAACAACTATAATTCAATGGTAGATAGATCTATATCTATTTGGGTTGCTAACTCAACGGTAGAGTATTCGGCTTTTAAGTGCGGCTAGGATCTTTTACACATTTGGATGAAGCAAGGATTCGTCCACATCATCGGTAGAGTTTGTGAGACCACGACTGATCCTGAAAGTAATGAATGGAAAAAAGAGCATGTCGTATCAATGGATAATTATGAGATTGTTTCGTTCTTCGAAACTCCCTGTTTGGATTCTTGGAACGATACGAAAAAAATTCAAAGTTAGGTTGATTAAATACATGGATCGAGCCTTATGGCTCTAATTGGAGGAAAAAAAGCAACGAGCTTGTGTTCTTAATTGGAATGATTACCCGCCCTATATAAATGTTAAAAATATATTGGTGACTGATGCGGGAAGCTTTTTCTTGGAAGTCTATTATCCATTTTTTCGTGAATCCTAACTATTAGTCATTTCCCATTTTAGGGTGTAGATGAATGTGTAGAAGAAACAGTATATTGATAAGGATACTTTTCCAAAATCAAAAGAGCGATTGGGTTGAAAAAATAAAGGATTTCTAACCATCTTCTTATCCTATAAAGAAAGACCAATTAGATGGAAAAAGATAGCGAGTCCGTTGATAAGTATATTTGTCTCCGAGGTATCTATTAGTTCTCATCTCTATTAGTTCTTACAAGGATACCTTGTTTTGACTGTATCGCACTATGTATCATTTGATAACCTAAGAAACCCCCTACTTTTACTTTTGTTTCGGATCTTTTTTTAAATGGAGCAATTCCAAGGATATTTAGATTTATTTAGATCTTGGCAAAACGATTTCTTATATCCACTTATTTTTCAGGAATTTATTTTTGCATTTGTACATGATCATGATTTCAATTTTGATAGGTCTATTTTGTTGGAAAATAGAGGTTATGACACAAAATATAGTTTATTAACTGTGAAACGTTTAGTTACTCAAATGTATCAACAGAATCATTTGAGTCCTGTTAATGATTCTAACCAAAAAGAATTTATTGGACACAAGAAAAATTTATATTCTCATCTGATCTCAGAGGGATTTGCAGTCATTGTGGAAATTCCATTTTCTAGGCAATTCTTAATTTATCGAGAAGAAACAGAAGTCAAAAATTTGAAAAATTTACGATCAATCCATTCAATATTTCCTTTTTTAGAGGACCCATTTTTACATTTAAATTATGTGTTAGATATATTGATACCTTACCCCGTTCATCTGGAAATCTTGGTTAAAAGTATTCGTTACTGGGTAAAAGATGCCTCTTGCTTGCATTTATTGCGAGTCTTTCTTTATGAGTATCGTAACTTTAATAGTCTTATTATTCAAAAGAAATCTGTTTACAAATTTTTAAAAACAAGTAAAAGATTCTTCTTGTTACTATATAATTCCCATGTGTGTGAATATCAATCCATCTTCATTTTTCTCCGCAACCAATCCTCTCATTTACGATCAACATCTTATGGAGCCTTTCTTGCACGAGTATATTTCTACGGAAAGATAGAATATCTTGGAAAGGGCTTTACTAAGCCTTTGAAAGGGATCCTATGGTTCTTTAAGGATCCTTTTATGCATTATGTTAGGTATCAAGGAAAATGGATTCTGGCTTCAAAAGGCACATCTCTTCTGATGAATAAATGGAAATATTACCTTGTCCATTTCTGGCAATGTCATTTTT